TTGCCGTCTGAGATGAATCTATTATTTCGATTTGTTATTTGTTATTGAATTGCGTGCGCATAAAGACCATAAAACGCATAAAGACCATAAAAAGAGTTTCGTTTTATGGTTCTTTCATATACGTTTTCTTTAATTGAATGAACGTTCTGATTCTCAATTTATCAAAATACTTCAATTGGTACACGCAAGAAATAGGCTAATTCAGCAGCCTTTTGTTCAATTTCTCGTGGAGTCAAATTCTCATCAGTACGGGTCAAGGGAATGGACCCCTGGCCTCGGATGTCCATATAAAGAACACGACGAGCATAAATACCCTCTTTAACTTCTATTCTAACGGACTGAATATCTTTTATAAGGAATCGGAGGAATATGCGACGATTTTTTCCCGGAAATCCCCAACGAAAAATACAGACTATTCCTTCCTTTCTATCGAATCGATCATAACCACTACCTACATTCCAGGAAATTGTGCACCACAAATAAGAGCTAATAAAGAGACCCGCAATTCCGTAGAAAGACATCACGATTCCTTGTGGAAAAAAAATGATTTGCTGAGGCGGAAAAAAAGATAGCAAATTTCTACCAAGATAACTGGAAGTTCCAACTAATAAGAAGCCTAATGAACCTAAAAAAAGGATCAAGGCCCAGCAGAAATTACTTATTTTTCGAGACCCCGTTATAAGTTCTATCCATATATCGTCTGATCGCCAAGTCATACTTTACTCGATTGCATTTTATTGGAATTGAGATAATACCCCAGAGAAATTTGACTTTACTTTTTTGTTTCCGAAGTAACTCTCATCAACTAGCACTAGTTTGAGGTGAACTAGCACTAGTTTGATGTCAACCTTTAGGAGTAATTCATCAAATTGGTTAAATCTAAAATAATAACATACTCTTTATTTAATACGATCCCACTATACATATCGATATACATATAGATTCACCGACTACATTTCAGCCATCCAGAGATCCTGATCTATTTGAAAATTGCTAGAATTGATATATCCATATATCATGTTTCTGCGGGCATAAGAGTTTTTTCCTTTATGTTCGGTGGAAATCACATGTTATACTATATTCCAATAAATAGATATCCGTGTTATGATACAAGTCCACGTTTTCAAAAAAAAAATGGATGAGATTGGGTCCCAGCGGATCTAAACAATCTTGTTTTTTTGAACATGAAGAAATAAAGAAGCCATTGCAATTGCCGGAAAGACTAGGCCTACTAACGGCACAAAAATAGATGGAAGGTTCAAATTTGTCATAGAAGGGGTACCTCGATTTACTATTTGTATCTGTTATTATGTTATTATATAAATAAAGATATCTTGTAATAATTATAATTAAATTAAGAATTTGAATTCTAATTAGATAATATTTATTATTAATAGAATTTGAAGAATTTAAAATTCTTAGTATAGATCGAAGTATCGATATATCTAAATCTAACTGAGTACGTATAATAAGAATAAGTGCAAAGAATGTAGAACTGTAGAACTAAATAAATGGACTTATTCATCTCCTCCATGAGAAAGATATGTATGATAATGATAATAAACTTTATTATTTTTCTTCATTTCTTTGTCTTTTGTTCTTGTCTTCTAATTTTCTAAAAATAGATAAAGAGTTTTTTACCGATTATCGAAGGATTCGTTCGAATCCGACCCAACATGGATTTTTAGCTAAAATGGTTTTTCGGTAGATAGAGAAAGATACAAAACTCTATTATCTATATTGAAATTTCAAATTATATACCTAAGACAAGACCAAATTCGTTTTATTTTACTAATTTCACGAACGGAAGAACTCACTCTTGGTGATAAAGGTTTCTTGATTCGTAATCAGGAATATAGGTCAAAAAAAGAGTTATCCTCAACTTTCGTTTTGATTCTTTCTACAATTCGATCTTCTATCACCAAAGAAAAGGCCATTATTATCTTATTTACTTTGATTCCGATAAACTAACTACTTTTTGCTACAAACACAAAAAAAATAATTGAACTTAGTGCTCTACTTGATTTTGCTTGACTTTTGATTCAAAGGAAAAAAGGCGTGGAGCTTAAATAACTCACTCAGAACGCTTTTTAAAAGATTACGTGGTACAATTAGGTCGAATAAACCCTTCTGGAATAAGTATTCAGCTGCTTGTGAACCTTCGGGTACTGTTTTATTCAATGTTTGTTCAATTACTCTTTTACCTGCAAATGCAATGTAGGCATTGGGTTCGGCAATAATGATATCCCCCAACATACCAAAACTAGCTGTCACTCCACCAGTTGTCGGAGATGTAAGGATTGATACATAAAATAATTTTTTATTTAATTGATAATCATATAAAGCAGACGATATTTTAGCCATTTGCATCAAGCTCAAACTTCCTTCCTGCATGCGCGCCCCCCCAGAAGCACACACTATAATAAGAGGTAAATTTTGATTGGCAGCGTGTTCAATCAAACGGGTGATTTTCTCTCCGACTACGGATCCCATACTACCC